GAGACATTGGAAGAATCCTTTTGGTCTTCCAATAGGAATAGGTTGATTGTTTCGCTCCTGTATCTTCCAAAAGGGAAAAGGATTTCTGAGAGTTGTTTCATGGGTCCGCAAGAGAGTACTTGGGTTCTCCCAATAAAGAAAAAGTGTATCATGCCTGAATCTAACCGGGGTTCGCGGTGGTGGAGGAACCGGATCGGAAAAAGGAGGGATTCTAGTTGTCAGATATCTAATGAAACCATAGCTGGAATTGAGATCTCATTCAAAGAGAAAGATAGCAAATATCTGGAGTTTCATTTTTTATCCTATACGGATAATCCGATCCGCAAGGACCATGATTGGGAATTGTTTGATCGTCTTTCTCCGAGGAAGAAACGAAACATAATCAACTTGAATTCGGGACAGCTATTCGAAATCTTAGGGAAAGACTTGATTTCTTATCTCATGTCTGCTTTTCGTGAAAAAAGACCAATTGAGGGGGAGAGTTTCTTCAAACAACAAGGAGCTGGGGCAACTATGCAATCCAATGATATTGAGCATGTTTCCCATCTCTTCTCGAGAAACAAGTGGGGTATTTCTTTGCAAAATTGTGCTCAATTTCATATGTGGCAATTCCGCCAAGATCTCTTCGTTAGTTGGGGGAAGAATCAGCACGAATCGGATTTTTTGAGGAACGTCTCGAGAGAGAATTGGATTTGGTTAGACAATGTGTGGTTGGTAAACAAGGATCGGTTTTTTAGCAAGGTACGGAATGTATTGTCAAATATTCAATATGATTCCACAAGATCTATTTTCGTTCAAGTAACGGATTCTAGCCAATGGAAAGGATCTTCTTCTGATCAATCCAGAGATCATTTCGATTCCGTTAGAAATGAGGATTCAGAATATCACACATTGATCGATCAAACAGAGATTCAGCAACTAAAAGAGAGATCGATTCTTTGGGATCCTTCCTTTCTTCAAATGGAACGAACAGAGATAGAATCAGATCGATTCCCGAAATGCCTTTTTGGATCTTCCTCCATGCCCTGGCTATTCACGGAACCTGAGAAGCGGATGAATAATCATCTGCTTCCGGAAGAAATCGAAGAATTTCTTGGGAATCCTACAAGATCAATTCGTTCTTTTTTCTCTGACAGATGGTCAGAACTTCATCTGGGTTCGAATCCTACTGAGAGGTCCACTAGAGATCAGAAATTGTTGAAGAAAAAACAAGATGTTTCTTTTGTCCCTTCCAGGCGAGCGGAAAATAAAGAAATGGTTGATATATTCAAGATAATTACGTATTTACAAAATACCGTCTCAATTCATCCTTCGGAACCATATCACATCCCGGATCTGGTTCCAAAGGATGAACCGGATATGGACAGTTCCAATAAGATTTCATTCTTGAACAAAGATCCATTTTTTGATTTCTTTCATCTATTCCATGACCGGAACAAAGGGGGATACGCGTTACGCCACGATTTTTTTGAATCAGAAGAGAGATTCCCAGAAATGGCGGATCTATTCACTCTATCAATAACCGAGCCGGATCTGGTGTATCATAGGGTATTTGCCTTTTCTATTGATTCCTACGGGTTGGATCAAAAAAAATTATTGAATGAGGTATTCAACTCCAGAGATGAATCGAAAAAGAAATCCTTATTGGTTCTACCTCCTCTTTTTTATGAGGAGAATGAATCCTTTTCTCGAAGGATCAGAAAAAAATCGGTCCGGATCTACTGCGGGAATGATTTGGAAGATCCCAAACTAAAAACAGCGGTATTTGCTAGCAACAACATAATGGAGGCAGTCAATCAATATAGATTGATCCGAAATCTGATTCAAATCCAATATAGCACCTATGGGTACATAAGAAATGTATCGAATCGATTCTTTTTAATGAATAGATCCGATCGTAACTTCGAATATGGAATTCAAAGGGATCAAATAGGAAATGATACTCTGAATCATATAACTATAATGAAATATACGATCAACCAACATTTATCAAATTTGAAAAAGAGTCAGAAGAAATGGTTTGATCCTCTTATTTCTCGAACTGAGAGATCCATGAATCGGGATCCTGATGCATATAGATACAAATGGTCCAATGGGAGCAAGAATTTCCAGGAACATTTGGAACATTTCGTTTCTGAACAGAAGAATCCTTTTCAAGTAGTGCAAGTAGTGTTCGATCGATTACGTATTAATCAATATTCGATTGATTGGTCCGAGGCTATCGACAAAGAAGATTTGTCTAAGACACTTCGTTTCTTTTTGTCCAAGTCACTTCTCTTTTTGTCCAAGTCACTTCCCTTTTTGTCCAAGTTACTTTCCTTTTTCTTTGTGAGTATCGGGAATATCCCCATTCATAGGTCCGAGATCCACATCTATGAATTGAAAGGTCCGAATGATCAACTCTGCAATCAGTTGTTAGAATCCATAGGTGTTCAAATCGTTCATTTGAAGAAATTGAAACCCTTCTTATTGGATGATCATGATACTTCCCAAAGACCGA